GATCCATTTATAATCCTCCGTCAGTTGGATTAATGGATCGTCTAATTCAAAATGATAACAAAACGCATAGGTTGTTAGAAGGAGCTCGAGTACACAGATACATATAGTATACCATCTCATTACTTTATTTCCTCTATGAGGGAAAAAGAAAAGTAATAAACCCGCAAATATTGGAAAAACTGCAACTATTGTTAACCAAGGAAAATAATTCGTAGTAAAAACAAGATACACTTGGACTAAAAAAACCCATGTTCGAAAATGAAATCAAAAATAAATATATTTATTTTCGAGCACGAGTTTTTGTCGGTAAAAAAGAAATCAAATGTATTCAAGGGGGCTTTTATAGAGCGTATCAATAAGCTAGACCCATGCTTCGAGTTGTTTCATGCCATAAATAAACGCGAACACTCAAGAAATCCGTCGGACAGGCAGATTCACATCTCTTACAACCAACACAGTCTTCCGTTCTTGGAGCCGAAGCTATTTGCTTAGCTTTACATCCGCCCCAAGGTATCATTTCTAATACATCTGTGGGGCAAGCTCGGACACATTGAGTACACCCTATGCATGTATCATAAATCTTTACTGAATGTGACATTGGATCTAGAAATTTTTTTTTGTAAGACTATAAATTTTCGATCGAGTAAATTTGTAAATGAATTATATATTTAGATACCAGATGAGTCAATAATTTATCAGAATTTTGATAATCAATCTACTTTCAGATTAACTCATGCGATAGGGCCAAGATACTTTTATTTTTTACGTTTTCGCAAACATGATCATAGATTACGTATCATACAAATAATTTTACTTGATGAATATCATAATTTATCTGATAAATAAATACTACTTATTCAACAAATTCAATTGATTGATACGAGTTGATTTTCTGTTACGATAAATTGACGAAACAATAGCTGGGCCAATAGCTGCTTCAGCGGCTGCAATAGCTATAACAAAAATTGAGAAAATATTCCCTTTTAATTGGCGACTATCAAAAAAATCAGAAAATGTTACGAAATTCATATTAACTGCATTCAGTATAAGCTCAAGACACATAAGGGCTCTAACCATATTTCGGCTCGTGATCAATCCATAGATACCGATAGAAAATAAATAGGCACTTATAACAAGTACATGTTCGAGCATGATTGACCAACTCCTTATCAATTCCGATTGATTTCAATATGAACAAAAATTTAATAGATTCAATTCAATTGACAAAAAAAAAGTACAGAACAAGGGAATATATTGGTAATCGATCGAATAAAATAATTTATTTTTAGTTTAGACAGAAACAATCTTCAAATAGAATTGAAGGGGAATGTGTGCGATAACATAGAACAAAGTTTAATTTATGCTATTTCTAACTAAAGATTTATTACTGGCGAGCCACGGCAATTGCGCCGATCAAAGCAGCTAAAAGAATGATCGAAATGAGTTCAAATGGAAGAAAAAAATATGTTGATAAATAAATTCCAATTTGTTGACTATTACTTATTAAATCTTGTTCGAGAATCTGGTTTGATCTTGTAGTCCAAATAATCCCATACCATGAGGTATCTACAATAGTAGTCATTAGTGAAACAAAAATACTTGTACAAACCAGAAAAGTAACTCCACTCCCAACGGTCCAAAGATTAAAATCTTTGGAATATTCTGAACCCTTCATGAACATCACAGCAAATATGATTAAAACATTTATAGCTCCCACGTAAATAAGGAGTTGCGCAGCAGCTACAAACTGGGCGTTTGCTAGAATATAGAATAAGGATATAGAAACAAGAACCAGTCCCAACGAAAAAGCGGAATAAATGGAGTTGTTAAATAATAGTACTCCCATACTTCCTAATATAAGACCTGATCCCAACAAGACTACAAGAAAATCATGTATCGGTCCAGGCAAATCCATTATATGTAGTAAAAAAAGAGATAAAAAATCGAAATGTTTTTCATGACCTTATTGATCTGACCGGAAAAAAAAAAATGGATAATCAATTCCTAATTTAATCTTAAGGGGTGTGAATTCATGTAGGTACAGTTATTGTATTAATCTTAGTCTTGATCTGAAAGAGTAGAGTAGATTGAAACTATATATTTAGAAATATATAGTTTCAATCTAAATTGAAATCGAAATTAAGCTGCAATTCTCATGAATCAATAGTTTGGATTTGTAGGTAGTGACCAAACAAACAAAACGAAAGAAACCTCATTTCTTTCGATCAAAACATAACCTTAGTAATTTCCAATTACTCTTTAATCAACGGATTTACTTATTTTAGACTGAACTTTGAGGCGAATTCAAAATTGTTCTAATTGTATAATCATCAACTACTGACATTGGTAAACGACCCAAAGAAATTTGATTATAATTCAATTCGTGACGATCATAAGTAGAAAGTTCATATTCTTCAGTCATTGATAAACAATTTGTTGGACAATATTCAACGCAGTTACCACAAAATATACAGATCCCGAAATCAATACTGTAATTAAGCAATCGTTTCTTTCGAATATCCGTTTCCAATTTCCAATCAACAACGGGGAGATCTATAGGACATACACGAACACATACTTCACAAGCAATGCATTTATCAAATTCAAAATGGATTCGACCGCGGAAACGCTCCGATGCGATTAGTTTTTCGTAAGGATATTGAATAGTTACAGGCAAACGATTTGCATGGGATAAAGTAATCACGAAACCTTGACCAATGTACCTTGCAGCTCGTACTGTTTGTTGACCATAATTAATGAACCCAGTTACCATAGGGAACATATTGTAATATCTCTAAAGAATTTTATGTTTGTTTCTTTCTCTTGTTTGAGCAAGTCGTGAATATAGAATATGGTATTCCTTTACAGTGAAAAGAGTTGAAAAGAAGTTGTTAATAATAGATTACCGAGAGATATAGGTAAAAGAAATTTCCATCCGAGATTTAATAGTTGGTCTATTCTTAGTCGGGGTAAAGTCCATCTTGTTGCTATAGAAATGAACAAGAACAAATAAGTTTTAGCTAATGTAATAAAGATACTCATTGTCATTCCAAAGACTTCATATGCTTTATTTATTTCAAAAAGTTCATAACCGAATATGTATGGAATAGAGATATCCCAACCACCCAAGTAAAGAACAGTCAAAAATAACGAAGAAACTAATAGATTTAGATAGGAAGCAACATAAAATAAACCAAATTTGATACCCGAATACTCGGTTTGATAACCCGCTACTAATTCTTCTTCTGCTTCTGGTAAATCAAAAGGTAATCTCTCGCATTCTGCTAAGGAAGAAATTAGAAAAATAACAAACCCTATAGGTTGACGCCACAAATTCCACCCCCAAAAACCATATTTTGATTGAGCCTCAACTATATCAACTGTACTCGAACTGTTAGATAATCATAGTTGGTAATAACATCACTGTTCTCATCGCTATTACAGAACCGTACATGAGATTTTCACCTCATACGGCTCCTTGAGGGCCATAAATAAATCTAAGGAGCGTGTCGGGATTATTTATCTTGATATGTCTTTTTTGTAGAATAGTATAGGATAAAAATCTATCGTGTGTCCCCAAATTAACCCAATAAAATTCTGTCTGTTCTAATAATAAAGAAAAAGGGTACTTCTGAATTGATCTCATCCTTTAATAAAAAAAAATTCTTTGTTGAGTAATAACTTAATTCTTCACTAAAATACTATTTATTATAAAGATCAATAACCCATCGTTTTCAATTACGAAAAAAAAAAAAGGGCTATTCCATTAGTTCATGAATTCGGACACGAATTCTATCTCTATGAGAATTCTATCTCTCTGAATAGGGAGATAGGAAAGAAATGAATATAGGAATAGATGGAGATAAGAAACAATCAAAACGATCTCTTTTTTTGTTGTAATTGGATTTTTTCCATTTTTTTTTTCGTTCCTATTCTTCTTTCTGAGAAAAAGGGGACTTACTAAATAAGGGATTATTTCGTTTCCGATAGTCGTTTATTTAATGGGTGGATAGGCGCATACTCTGGATCGGAATCGTGGGGAGTACTGCCTGATCATTTCTACAAACTTAAAGCCCCAATTCGTATTCTTTTTATATTATGCATTTTGCAAAAATGTCCTTTTCTCTCTTTTGGATAATTTTAAAAATCTCTATTACTAATCCTTTGTATATCTTGGTGTTTCTAACCATCCACTCATTTTTGCTCAATTGGCCGTGTTATGGTAATACATATATGGTAGTACATACAAATAATAGTGAAAACTCAATCCGGTTGATCTTTTGAGTCCGCTTCAAGACAGGATAACTAGTCAACCAATCTTGGGATAAAGGCTCTCTTGCGCCTATGTTTATTTCTGCTTAACTCTTATACATAGAAAATGAGACTTAATATTTTGACTGCTAATTTAGATTTATCTAAGCTGTTTTCTTTCACTCATATAACTATCTGATTTAGTTCATTAATCCGAATTATGAATATAAAAATGAAGATATCTATTCAATTCACCCCTTTTCTCCAAAAAAAAAAAAAGTGGGAGAAGTTTATGTCTCAACGAATCACACGTAGAGATATTGATAATACACATAGAGTTAATGGTATTTCATAACTAATTGATTGAGCAGCAGCTCGTAGACCACCTAAAAAGGAATATTTATTATTGGATCCATATCCTGACATAAGAAGTCCGATGGGAGCAACACTTGAAATGGCAATCCATAAAAAAACACCGATATGGAGATCGGCTAAAACAAGTCGATAACCAAAAGGAATTACTGAATAGCTTAGTAAAATTGATATGACTGCTATGGATGGTCCGATACTGAATAAACGAGTATCACCTCTAGATGGAAACAGATTTTCTTTAAAAAGTAGTTTTGTACCATCTGCTAAAGCTTGAAGAACTCCCAAAGGCCCAGCATATTCAGGTCCGATCCGTTGTTGTATTCCTGCGGATATTTCTCTTTCTAACCATACAATTACTAGTACGCCTATTGTGATTCCCAATACAGTAGTCAAAATGGGGACAAGCACCCATAGAATTCCATAGACTTCTTTTAAGAATTCCAATCTCGAAAAAGAATTGATATCTTGTACTTGTGATGTATCAATTATCATTTTAACGATCAACTTCTCCCATAATGATATCTATGCTACCTAGTATTGTCATAATATCAGCCAATTTCATTCTTTTAACTAACTGAGGAAGAATTTGCAAATTGATAAAACCCGGCGGGCGAATTTTCCATCTCCAAGGAAAACCACCCTGATCCCCTATCAAAAAAATGCCCAATTCCCCTTTTGGGGCTTCGACTCTCACATAAAGTTCTTGTTTCGCCAATTCAAAAGTTGGCGAAGGTTTTTTACTAATGAATCGATAGTCAAAGTCATTCCATTCCGGAGACCTTCCTCGATCAAAAGATCGTATTTCTAAATTTTCATAAGGCCCCCCTGGAATTCCTTCCAAAGCTTGTTGAATAATTTTTATGGATTCCATCATCTCACCAAGTCTGACTAAATAACGAGCTAATGAATCTCCTTCTTTTTGCCACTGAACTTCCCAATCAAATTCGTCATAACACTCATAATTATCAACTTTACGAAGATCCCATGGTATTCCGGAAGCTCGCAGCATTGGTCCTGATAACCCCCAATTTATTACCTCTTCTCCAGAAATAACGCCTACTCCCTCAACTCGTTCTAAAAAAATAGGATTTTGTGTAATAAGTTTTTGATATTCAGCAACCGCTGTCAAAAAATAATCGCAGAAATCCAAACATTTATCTATCCATCCATGAGGTAGATCAGCCGCGACTCCCCCGATACGAAAATAATTATGCATCATTCTCATACCGGTGGCTGCTTCGAATAGATCATATACCAATTCTCTTTCTCTGAAAATATAGAAGAAGGGAGTCTGTGCGCCAATATCCGCCATAAAAGGGCCAAGCCATAACAGATGAGAAGCTATACGACTCAACTCCAACATAATTACTCTGATATAGCTGGCTCTTTTAGGTACTTGAATATTTCCCAACTGTTCTGGAACATTTACAGTTATTGCTTCTGTGAACATAGTAGCTAAATAATCCCAACGTGTTACATAAGGTAGATATTGTATAATTGTTCGGTTTTCTGCAATTTTTTCCATCCCTCTGTGTAAATAACCCAATATTGGTTCACAGTCAATAACATCTTCACCATCCAAAGTAAGGATGAGTCGAAGAACACCGTGCATTGATGGGTGGTGAGGTCCCATATTGACTATCATGAGGTCGTTTCTTGTAGCTGGTCCATTCATAAGTTTTTCCTCGATTCATCTTTCCATGAATTGCTGAAAATGAAAATAAGTTCATAAAAATTCAAGATCTAATAAATCAAATAATTCAAAATGACTTTTCAAATTACTGAGTTTTTGACTCCCGAATATCCAATTGATTAATTAATTCTTTATAACGCATTTTATTTTTCTTTGATAAATAAGAAAGTAATCGTTGGCGTTTTCCGAGAATTTTACGTAGACCTCTTTGAGATAAATAGTCTTTTTTGTGCAATTCCAAATGTGAAGTAAGTCTTCGTATCTTATTGGTGAAATTGACTACTTGAAATTCAACAGATCCTCCATTTGCTTTTTTTTCTTCTTGCGAAATAACTGAGCTGAATGAATTTTTTACCATAAAATGAAATCTCCTCCCCCTCCTTTTTTATTTTTTTATAAATTATTATTGATCAGTTAAATAAGAATATTTTATTGATTCATTTTGAAATCTAATAGATACGTCAGTGAATTAAATTAATATCATCTATCAGAATGTAAGACAGTGCCATATGTATATTTCTTTGTCTTCATATACCATATAAGGTATGGGCAATATAGGAAAAATGTAGCATTAACGAATTTTCAATTGTGGATACATATGGATCCTTAGCATACTAAAACGACTGCTATTATTGGTATCAAACCAATAACGATTCATACAAGCTAAATCTTCTAATCGATAATTGGGCCAAAGAAAGAACTTGAATTTATTTAGTTTATTTTGATATCTATCAAGATGTTTGCTTCTTTTATCTAAAACTTGATCATCTGTTTTCACCTTATTTGCATTGTAAAATGCTGTATTTCTATGGATATCCTTTCTATTCCGAGAATTGAAACAAATTAGAATTCTGAACTCTCTACGACCTCTAGGGGATAAGATATTTTCCGGAACAAGCAAATCATAATGATTACTGGTTCTATTTTCATTCGTTTTTTGGTGTATTGCAATGGATTGAGCAAAACTCTTATTATCAGGATAGCCTTTTTCTTGATATCTTTGATTAATTTGGTACTTATTCTTATGAACTAATGAAATACCTATGGTTTGAGACATAATAAATTGTCCATCATTTTTTACAGACAGACGAACCGGTTCGATAATCAATATTCCCCTTTTCATTAATTCTGTAAGAGTTAAATCCTTCTGAACTATTAGAATATCCAGACTCATTTCTCTCCGTTGAATAGAGGATATAGCAATTTCTCTGGGATTTATCAGTCTAAGCAGGAGACAATATACTTTGATATTATTGATCATTCTTTTATTTACGGAATCATCCCATCTCAATTGAAAACGAAAATATCTTTTTAGGAAGAAATCAAGCTCTGCTTCCGTGTTTTTCTTGTATTGCTTTTTATTTATATATTTTTTCCCATCTGCTCCCACGGAATCTTCTTGAACATATTTTTTATGGTTTGAGAGAGCTGATATAAAAGCTGATATAAAAAGAGATCTTTTTTTCTTTCCAATTAGTTTTTTATTTTTACTAAAAATTTTATTTCCATTCAAATTTAAAAGAAGTGATTTTATTGGTATGATCCACGGCTTAATCTTATATGCATTATAAAGTATCAAAAATTCTGGAAAGAACCAAAGTTCCAGATTCGATATGGAACGACTTAGTATTTCTTCATTCATTCTCATCCAATCAAAAAATATTTGTTTTTTATTGTTGGATAGGTTGATTTCTTGATCTTGATTAATTGTGAGATAAAAAAAATCTTTCTTATTGATTTTTTCAATTAGTTGAAAATTATTAACCCCAGTTTTAGTATTTTTATTATTGTTCGTCTCAGCCTCAATATTGATCCAGGCTCCAATATCGGCCTTATTTTTAAGACAAAAATGCAGCATTCTCCAATCAAAATATTTTCTATCCGGATTTTTTTCGAGATCTATAATATCATCTTCTACTAGATAATTATTGATAGGGATACCCGTCAGTATATCAAAAAATTTCGATTTATCTGTGTTGTACTTATAAGAACTTTCTTGATTATTTTTTACTTGTACCGGTAATTCATAAATATATGAATCTTTATTATCTTCATAATTAATAGATTTATATGATAAAAGATCATATATATATTTTTTTTTAATATTATCTTTTTTATTCGGTAATAAGTAGTGTGTTTCAAAAGAATTTTGTTTTTTGTAATCAATTAATCGGTTTTGTTCATATAAATAACATTGGTTAAAATCTTTATTTTTGGCCATACGATCTTGATTGACTCTATTTCGCCATTTTTGTGGTAGTAATTTTGCCCATCTACTCGGATATAAATCGTAATGATAATGACCCCTTAACCAGTTTTTCCATTGATTCATTCCAGAATTTTGAAGATTCTTTTGGTTTAAGTCGGAATGGAATATTTCTTGTACTCCAACAACTTCAACAAAATAATCCTGTATTTGATTCTTAAGAAAAAGAGATGTTCCGTGATATTGAAAGACAGGCCTTAACTTAGATAAGTTAATAATTTGTGTTTGTGATAATTTGTAAAATAAATATGCTTGGGACAAGTATGATAAGTCCCAAAAGATCTTTCCATTCTTATTACTAATATTGGAAAGTGACTTTTTTATAGTTGAAATAAAGTTAATTATACTTTGATTTGTTTTATCAATTCTTTTTTTATTTGCTTCATTATTGGAAATGGATTTAGTAAAAATTTGTTTTATTGAATCCATATCCATAAAAAGTTTCACATTAATCCTCGGGATATTAATCATACGTTGAAAGATATCTATGTATATGTTTTCAACGAAAAATTTTATAAAATGATGCGATTTACGAATTAATCGGACATTTCTTTTTTTTAATATCTTTAAAATATTTTTCTGAGATTCTAATTTTTTATCATCATAACTTATTTTGTTAGGACTAATATTTCTTTCTGGATTTAGAAACTCTTTTTTCGTGTCTTTTCTAATTTTTTCAATTTTTTTTAGTATGGTGTTTGTTCTATCAGTCAGATCTTTCATTTTTTTTTCTCTCAATGACAAATTTGTCCAATCCATAGATCGAATTATACTGGACGAGCCTTGGATCATTCGATTACTTATTATCGAATTTTTTGCGTTTTTAGCTTCATTCAACTCGTATATTTCTTTCAATTCAAATACTCCAATTGGGTTTCTTTGTGAAAGTTCTTTTATTATTTGTTTTATAAAAAAAATGTTTTTGATAACCCATTTTTTTGTTTCTTTTGAGCTATTTAGAAACAAGTTTGGTCGTTCGTTTAAACCTCTTATAATTCGAAAACTTTTCTTTTTCCATTTTTTAATTTTTTTTTCGAGTTCTTTTATTAAAATGGGTTCAAAAAACGAAAGTTGTTTTCGGGGAGAACCAAAAGGCAGTTCAGCTTCCATTCCCCAAACTGTTAAAAAACAAAAATCATTTTTTTGTCCTTTCTTTTTTATTGAATCTTTATTAGGGGATTGTAACCTAGATGTGTGCCACGGTTTCAGACGAAAAGGAAATAAGATCTTTATTTGAATACCGTCTGTTAACCAGTTTTTTGGAAATTCTTTTTCTGATAATTGAACACCATTATAGGTGCATTTTACATGCATTTCTTTATTCCAATTTTTTAAATCGTCGGACCATTCAGGAAATTGAAATAATAGCATACGGATAATATTTTTAGCTATAATCAATGAGGGTAAGACAATATATT